GAATACTAACATTGAACTGCCGCCCGGAAAACACGTGTATGATGTAATCGAATCTCTTGTTGACGGAAATAATAATATCGAATTACTCTCACAAATTTATGCCAGCCTAGACACTTTTGGCATGTATAGCGAATTTTACCTTCGTGCCGTGGAAATTGTCAATAGCGGTTTATTCTAGGTAAAAATGCTTCGGAAATACAGACTTGCGTTATCGACCCACTCCTTCTATTATATAAGAGGGCCACCCTGTGGGTGGGCCTTCATGAGTTTTAGCGACGGAATAGCAGTGCTTCAATCGAGAAGAGAGGCCGTGGTCGAGAAGCACGGACCAAGGCTTTCGGCCATGGGAGGGGGGGAAAGGGAGGTGGGCCCCCCCCACAAGATATTAAATTTATCCCGCTGGGGAAAAATTAAAATTTAAATAAAAAAATATTCCTTTCGAAATGAGGATGTTGAAGATTTCTTCACATCTTTATTAGAGCAAGGGTTGATCGAGCTTCCCGAACCTAAGAGACCAGATGAGGTGGGACGAGTAGGAGATCCCAAATACTGCTAATTCCATCGGGTTATTAGTCATCCGATAGAAGATTGTTGGGTTCTTAAAAATCAGATCCAAAAGTTCTTAAATGATGGTGTCATTGAAATAGACCCTCCTAAGCAACCTGTGGTCACCTCAAATCCGGTATTTGTAATAGTTGGAGATATTCTTTGCCCGATAGCGGAGATCTCGCCAAGCATAGCCTATTCTAGTTCTTGCACCGGAAGAGCAATTCCAGAGGAAGATAAAATCTCAAAATATGATGAAATGGATCTCGTGCCTTTTCTTGGACTTTCCCGCTGGATTTTGGCGTGCAAGTGTTCTTGCTAATCCTGAAAACTAACGAAGTCTTTCTAGGAATACATTCTAGCGGGACTGATCACTGACACCCGGTTGGAGCGGGATCAGAACATGTTGAGCACGAAGGTGCGAAGTAGACTTTATTATTCTTCTTTCTCTTATGGATTTGCTTTTTTTCTCGACTGGAAGAGCTGCCGGAACTTCCCTCCCAAGGCGACTCTTTGTAGAATCCTTTTATAAAGGGATCCGAAGCCCGGGTGAGCCTAGACGAAATAATGGCTCTTGTAGAAGCGCGTAAGGGAAAAAGGGCTCCCTTGGTGAAAGGAAGGAAGGGAAGGGCTGTTCTGACGAGTCCTCGGCAAGAACTTATGGAGATGGAGCCCGCGGTTTAAGAATTCCTAAAGAAAGGCCCCTTGCGCCATCCAGCTCTCCCAACTACAAAGAGAAGACAGCCTAGCGCTACTGCTACTAGGCAAGAAGAGCTAACAGCTAATACATTCTTATCTCTCCTAGTGATCTACGACAACCCCCAGAGCTGGAATGAAAACCTTTCTTGGGGGATCGGATCCACCAAAGCCCATTCGCCTAGCAAGAGGAAGAGCAAGACCGGAGAGAGAGAATTAGTTAGAATCTATCCTAGCGTGCTCTAAACCTACAGTCAACTAGCTACTTGCCTCAGGGGTAGCTTGTCTCCTGAAAGAAGCATGCCCCATACCTACTACCAAAGGAATTCTTAAACGTCCCTCCATTCCAGACGAGAGAGCTCAAGTCTGATTGGCCTGATCCACCATCTCGAAATGGAGACTATGAGAAAGTAACCCACCTTATCCAGCTAGCAGGGGATAGGAGGGATCCCCATTTTTTTAAATACAGAAATGGGGAGACTCGGAAAGCAGCCTGCCTTAGTGATTGAGCTCCAAGAACAGGAAAAGTCTCTGGTTATCATCCCGACCAGTTCGTCGATTGAATGAATTGATTGGCTAGTGTCACACAGGTCGATCAATACAGAATTTTTCACAAGAGACAGGGTAGACGAAGCTTTCTGTCTCATATGTATGATGTTTCGGTACATTCTTCCTGGGCCGGGTTTACTTGTTTATATGTCTACTCTCTTATGACTTTTTTTTTTCGTTTGATGCTTGAAACGAAAGATTTGGAGAAAGGGAAGTGGCAAGATAATAGATATTGAGTCCATCCTGAGATGACCCTTTCTTCCCCTACCTTTGATGTACTTGACTTCGAGAAGCCTTGGCTTGTGTACAGGTTGGAGGAAGAATAACAGCAGCAGAGCAAAAGAAGACCTAACCTCGGTCGGAGATAGCAGCTCATGAACTGCCCTGCTCGAAGGGTCATAGCCCGAACTGACCTAGCTGCAGAGGAGAGGTTTGACTTCCGAGAGCTGATCCTAGCTTGGACTGATCTTTGACCCTAGCTCCAGGCGAAAGGATACGTAGGTTTTTCTTCCTTCTTCTAAATGGAGATCCTCCTCACCGGAAAGTTCCCCTATTGGGCTGGAACTGGAAGGCGCCTTAAGGCAACTTACAACAGTAGAAGTCAGAACAATCAGACTCACCTACATCCGGATCTAGCAGCTAGGAATCGCGCAACTGAGAAAGAAGCATGACCGGTTGAGCTCGAAGAACAAGAAACGGAAGCACGCTT